ACTAGGAACGAAAAAAGTCACAATTTGTCTCCCCCGCCGGGCGTGTGTGCCTACCAGCTCAACAAGTAGTTTTAGTCCTTGAAAGGATTCCGGTGAAAGATGAAGAAGGACAAACAAGCAAGAAAAAATTCGAGACGAAACTGCTGGTGGGTAATCTAAACAAATGATGAGGGATTCTTCGAGAAGTTAACAATTAATCCTCATATTGAATAATTATGAATTATTCAAGGAATAATGGATTTGAAACATACACGAGGAAGGTTCTGGGAGCAATATGAGTCGTGAATCTCTTATGAACCAAGAGCCGTGTGAAGTAAGAATTTCATGCACGGTTCTGAATGAGCGGAAAGATAGAAAATCTCCTTTTCGACTCTGACTCTCCTACACCAGTCGTTGCTTTTTTCTCTGTTACCTCTAAAGTAGCAGCTCCAGCTTTATTTACGCGACTCTTCGGTCTAATTTTCCCACATTTCTCTAATGAGTGGCATATGGTGGTAGGATTATTGGCTACTTCTAGCATGATATTAGGAAATCTAATTGCCGTTACTCAAATAAGCATGAAACGTATGCTAGCTTATCCCTCCATAAGCCAAATTGGATATATTATGATTGGAATACTTGCTGCAGACCCGGAGAACGGTTATGCAAGTATGATAACTTATACGTTTATTTATATACTCATGAATCTGGGAACTTTTGCTCGTATCACCCCATTTGGTTTACGAACCGGAACTGATAATATTAGGGATTACGCGGGATTATACATGAAGGATCCTGTTCTAACATTCTCTCCGGTTTTACGTTCACCATCCCTAGGGGGTATCCCTCCACCATCCGGTTTTTTCGGTAAACTCCATCTCTTCCGGCATGGATGGAAAGCTGGTTCGTACCCATCAGTTCTGGTAGCGCTCGTCACAAGTGTCATCTCTATCTACTACTATCTCAAAATAATTAAATTAATGTTCACTGGGAAGAATGGGAGGAGCGATGCATCCACAACTTATATACAAAATTCATTAGTTTCTCCATCAATTTCAAAAAGTTCTATTGAAATAGCTATGATCATTCGTGCACTAGCATCAATCCTATCGGGTATATTAATAGATCCCATTATCGGGATCACACGGAATACTTTATTCTAGACTCACTTCAAATTAAATTGTGACGCGAACTTTTTTTTTTTCGAATGATTTTTATTAAAAGCCGGTTCTGCTTCTGCTGCCCCAACTAGTCTGTCTCTACAACTTACGAAATAGTTATATCTTCTTCGGTAATTGATCCTGACATTTTCCTATCTAGCTTGTATTTGTCTTTTCGCACCCGGAATCACTTGCTAGGAAAATGATCACCCGTCTATTCCGGAGGAGATATAAGTATTTCCGCGCGATGCGCAGCTGGGGTTGGGCAGTGACAACCCATGCTGCTACATCCAAGTATTTAGGCGGAAGGAGAATGCCTCTCTTCCTTGTATCTTCATATGGTATTATTTGATTGATACCGAATCAAATATTTGCTTGCGAGACAGGCGTAGGCTTGTCAGGTCGTGAAAAAAAATTATCTGCAGGAAGAGGGGATCAACCACCCCTTCAGGGATGATTGATTGCGGGCGGGGATAGATTCGAACCCCGGCCATCGTCAGTATGAAGTGAAATCCTACCACTCCATGAAGAAGCAATGAGTAATGAAAGAGGTCCAGGGACCTCGTCTAAACCTGACCCGGGTAGAGTCTCCCAGTTAGTAAATTTGGTAAAAAAGAGATGAAAATTCGGTTCAGCGGTTGACAGGCATATAGATATACCCGTATAATTGGATTGGTGAACGTAAACTCCACCGCGTTTCCCTGCTTCGAGGCAAGGGTAGGCATACTAGACTCAAAATATAGTACCGCGTAGTGCGGAGGTTCGAATCCTACGCGAGGCGTCCAGAGGTCTCGCATTTATGGAATAAGTCTCTCGACTTCTTGCTTTTAACCAAACCAATGGAACTCAAAATTTCTACTTGGTCGATTTCCATGCTTGTCTTCCCAAGTGAAGTAGCATGAAAATTGTTTCCCCGACTCCAGAGACGAGTGGGTCCTATTGCAGAGATATGTGAGGCAGTAAGTCCCACCTTTTCTTCTTTCTATTTCCGAACCAAGACTGGGACGGCAAATTCTAACATCCGAAAGGATTGGAGTGATACCCGAAACTCAAAGAAGAGTATGACAGATACAGAATAGAAAAAAAAAAGCACAAAAAGAACGACTGAGATATGAATGTGAATCCTCTCAAAGATTCAAATGTCAATGAGATGAGCCAGAAATAGTAGTAGTTGGTTGTTTGGCGTCTCATCAAACACATAGGGGATGGGACTCAAAATCCCGCCCTTTCCTTCCCTTTTTCAAAGGACTCCAAATCCTTTGAATGGGACTCTAAATCCCATACATAAGCCAAGTATCTGGTTAGGGGTATCTAACCAGATACTTGGAGTTTCCATTTCAATTTTTAGAATAATAATTTATTGACCGAGCAATAGATGAGGAAAATGTACTTATCTACTCGATAGCTATCTTCAGTGTAGCTCCCAAAATTACACGCCGACTCCTTCCGAGGTAAAATACAAGATCCGGAGATAGGAGGCAGATTTCATCTGGGGATGATTGATTGCGGGCGAGGAGGGATTTGAACCCCCGACACCGTGGTTCGTAGCCACGTGCTCTAATCCCCTGAGCTACAGGCCCCAACCCCACTGAATCCGCTTCAGGATTCTATTTTATGAAATAGACTGGACTGGAACCAACTTTATTATCCTTCCATCTATCTATTTTGGAGGTTGGTAAAGACTCGTAATCTCACTTGTAATCCCAAGATTCCCCCTCAATCATCGGCATTCTTTTCCTACTGAGAAAAGAATGAAGGGATGTGCTATATGGAGTTCCGGATAGAACTGAACCCTACGAGAATGAAGGGCATTCCATTATATATATATATATATATATATATATATATCTATTTTTTTTTTTTTTTATCCTGGCGTCGAGCTATTTTTCCGCAGGGCCCCCCCTGCAGTATTGTTACCGCGGTAGAGTTTCACCACCAAGTTCGAGATGGATCGGTGTGGTTCCTCTACGCCTGGGACACCAGAATATCAACCCTTGATAGAGGATACGCATGGAATGGGGAAGGACTCATCAGTTTGAGCCTACGACTCCAGTCCGGAAGACACACCAGAAGTAGGGATGCACTTTCCAAACAATCTTCTGACCCGCTTCTCCCTATATCCAAGGGATATAGGGAGAAGCGGTACGAAATTTTCCCTCAGACCCCTAAATTAATAGGCTTGCTGTCACACAACCAAATACTAGGTGGCATTGCCTGATCAATTTGATCAAGTTTTGCAGGAACAAAGTTCAAACCTCTCGGTCTATTAGGATGCCTCAGCTGCATACATTACTGCACCTCCACTTAGCACCTATCGTGGTGATAAACGGCTCGTCTTGCCGTG